ATATAGATAATGATCTGGCGGGCCTCTTTTAATGAAGTAAAAAAAAAAAAATACCTTTCCTTCGATCTCATGCCTTAATTTAATAAGGTGGTAAAAGGTGCTAATAAGTCATACAGCATTAATAGATTCGTGGTAAAATCCCTCTATGATACGTTTTATTAGAATTTTTGGCTGATACAATTTTTTGGCCGATACCAATAAAGGGATCAAATGGTATATAGTTTCTTTTGTTGATAGATTGGAGGATTAGAAAGATGACTATTGCTTTCCAATTGGCTGTTTTTGCATTAATTGCTACTTCAGCAATCTTACTGATTAGTGTACCTGTTGTATTTGCTTCTCCTGATGGTTGGTCAAATAACAAAAATGTTGTATTTTCCGGTACATCATTATGGATTGGATTAGTCTTTTTGGTGGGTATCCTTAATTCTCTCATCTCTTGAACCTATTTGTTCTATTTAGATCCAAAAATGAAATGATCCCCTCCTAATTCTTTCATTTTCAGGTTGTGAGACACATTAAAATGAAATATAAGTCCCCAAAATGCAAATAAAGAAAAAAAAATGAAAGGGAGGGGTCAAACAAACTTCTTATATTTAACTATTTAAAAATGAAATTAAAAAAAATATATATATATTAATTAAATAATTTTATTATACTATTTGTTTCTATTTATAATATATTATTATTTATAAATAGTAGAAATTTTCTATAATATTTATAATACTATTTTGATAATAATATTTTTTTGATAATAACAATTTTATTATTATTAAAATTGAATGATTATAATTTTAAATTTATATATTCTAATTTCACTATATAGTTATTGTTAACTATATAGTATTTCTATTAGAATACTATCTAATTTTATACAATTCAAATTTGATATTATTCTAATTACTATTAATATTTTCAATAATTTAAAAAGAATCTAAATTCATTTTTTATTAAATGAAAATAATTTTTTTTAAATGAAAATAAGCATTTTGCAATTACTCTGAAAAACAAAGGAGTATCTGATCTAACTCTGCACAAATATGGCCCATCCATTGTGTATCAAGAACAAGCGGCTATAGTTGAATGGTAAAATTTCTCTTTGCCAAGGAGAAGATGCGGGTTCGATTCCCGCTATCCGCCCAGGGTAATGGGTTCATTTTTTTTTTAATAGGATAAAGAATTAAGTATAGTTGACAGTGATAGTAGAGTGGTTCTATCCTCTTCACTTCTATACTATTCCCTTCTTTTCCTCCTGCCCACCCCAAAATAAAAAGAAAAAAATAGTAATTAATTACTAGTTACCGGAGTCAAACCTCCGTTTTTTGTCAAAAAAAATGTTGCGGAGACGGGATTTGAACCCGTGACCTCAAGGTTATGAGCCTTGCGAGCTACCAAGCTGCTCTACCCCGCGACGAAGAGAGGGACTGGGAACTAATGGACAAAGAAGGATTGAGTACACCCCTCTACCATATTGGTACAAATAGAATAGCCTATTTATACAGAATGGTAAAGGGGCTCCTCTATGATCATAGAAATGAATATAAAAAATGAAACGATATTTTAATGCTTACCAACTTGACCTTGTTGCTCCAGGCAACAAACATGCATGAACCATTTCACGAAGTATGTGTCCGGATAACCCAAAGTCTCGATAGTTAGCTCTCGGTCTTCCGGTTGAAAAACAACGTCGATGAAGACGTGTAGGTGCACTATTACGCGGTGGGGATTGTAACTTTCCGTGAATTTTCCATTTCTCACTCAACAATGGAACTTTACCTATTTCTTTTTTGGGGGATCGACGAATCAAATGATATTTTTGTTCCAATTTTTGCCTCTTCTTTTCCCTCTGAATTAAACCTTTTCTTGCCATAATGGTTCGGTTCTTCCTATTAGTATCAATGATAAAAGTCGGATCCTAGATGTAGAAATAGTAGAAATATAAGAAGGCGGACCCCCTTCTGCATCGAAAGAAATGACATTATCGAGGATATAACACATAAGAATTAACCAAATTTGCCCGATGTAGAGGCAATCAAGAAAGCCGCGTAAGTGAATATATAACCTACAGAAAAATGGGCTAATCCAACCAATCTTGCTTGCACAATGGAAAGAGCTACTGGTTTATCTCTCCATCGAATTAAATTAGCCAAAGGTGTGCGTTCATGAGCCCATGCTAAAGTTTCAATCAATTCTTGCCAATATCCACGCCAGGAAATTAAGAACATAAATCCAGTAGCCCAAACAAGATGTCCAAATAAGAACATCCACGCCCAAACTGATAAACTATTCATACCAAAAGGGTTATATCCGTTGATAAGTTGTGAAGAGTTTAACCATAGATAATCTCTTAACCATCCCATCAAATAAGTGGAAGATTCATTAAACTGTGAAACGTTACCCTGCCATAATGTGATGTGCTTCCAATGCCAATAAAAAGTAACCCATCCAATGGTATTTAACATCCAAAAAACTGCCAAATAAAATGCATCCCAAGCCGAAA